TTTAAGAACCAAAAAGATTTGTGCCAAAATAACGGATGCCAAGAAGAACAAAAGACCTTGGACCCGTAATGGGTCTTGAAGCACTATTTCTGCATCCCCCTGACCAAACCCTCCCACATTAGGATTGCTTGTTAATGGTTGATCAAGTTTGATGGATTCCCCCTCCGAAACAAGAAGTTCTGGTCCTGGAGGTATAATATCGACTGTTTGATGTCCATCCGATGCATCAACTATGGTTATTTCATATCCTCCCTTTTCTTTACGTACTATTCTGCTTACTATTCCTGCGGATGTAGCATTATAGACTGTATTGTTACTCTTGTTCCCGTTAGGATAAATCTGACCCCTTCCTCTATTCCCACCTACATATATGGGATATTTTAAGAAGTGAACGTCTTTCTTCGTAACAGGGTCGGGAGAAAGAATGGGAAAGACAATTTCACTATATTTCTGACCGGGAACGGGACCGATTACAAGAATATTCTTTTTATTGGGACGATAATTCTGAAAGAATAGATTTCCCGTCTTTTCTTTCACCTCGGGAGAAATACGATCAGGGGGGGCTAATTCGAATCCCTCGGGTAAAATAAGAACAGCTCCCACATTCAAAGCCCCCTTTTTACCATTAGCAAGAACTTGTTTCAGTTGCATATCATAAGGGATTCGAACAACTGCTTCAAATACAGTATCAGGAAGCACAGCTTGCGGAACTTCAATATCCACGGGCTTATTAGCTAAATGGCAATTAGCACATACGATTCGTCCAGTTGCTTCTCGTGGATTCTCATAACCCTGCTGCGCAAAAATGGGATATGCATTTGAAAAAGATGCCCAAGTTATTACATATATCATGATCGATACAGAAATAGCTCGAGTCAGCTGTTCCTTTACCCTCAAAAAAGTATTTCTATTGTACATGGTCCAATCATTGATCCAGGAATTTCTACAATAAATTAGAAAGGTAGCTAGCTGGTATAGTTCCCTATCTACGAGTCTGCCATTGTACTGGAACAATTGTACTAGAATATAGGACGAATACCTCGGAAGGATAAAGAATAAGTAAGATTGAAAATACTTTCTTTATTCACGAAAAAACATTCTGAATTGCTTGATATCGGGGGATCAAATGAGTTCTTTATTCATTCATTGAATGATAAATGACTACAAGTGAGGGAGATACGCGATTTAAATAATGGAAGATCCAATATTTCACAATTGTATCTAGAATAACTGGAAAAGTAGAAACAAGACCAGATATAATTTGATCGTTATGAGCCAATCCAAAATCGCTGTAGACCGAACCAATCATAAGTTCCCAACCATGGGTCGAGTGAAAGCCGATCCATAAATCAGTAACTAAAAGAATAGAAAAAGCTTTTATTGTGTCACTTAAGTTATAAAGGAATTCTTGAATCCAAGAATTAAAAATGACAAGTTCTTCATTACTCAGAATAAAATAACCACTTAGAATAGCGAAACATATTATATTTGTCGAGAAATGCAAAATAATATGGAGATAATATTCATTGTGTGTTTTGACCAATTGTATCGTTTCCTCGTGTATTCCTATACGAAGTTTTTGTAGAGGTATTTTCGGGTACTCTATCATTTCGTCCAACAGTGAAAGTTCTTCTAATTCTATAAATCTTTCTAGAATATTTTTCTCTTGAATATCATTCAAAAAAATCTCAGATTGACGGGTATTCCACCAACTAGTAACCCAAGGTTCCAGACTTTTCTTAAATGAGAGAGAAACCCACCAGGGCAAAAATACTATAACTACAATATAGGCGAGGGGGGTTAATGCTTTCTTTTTTTTCATTTTTCTGAAGCATGAATTCTATAACAAGATATCGAACCTATGAATTTATTCCTAATTTTTGTGTAATAATTTAATTTGTATCTAGAAAAAATGCATTTTTCGGTTCATTTCAAAATACTTCAATTGGTACTCGCAAGAAATAAGCCAATTCGGCAGCCTTTTGTTCAATTTCTCGTGGAGTAAAATTCTTATCAGTATGGGTTAAAGGAATGTCTCCTTGGCCTCTGACTTCCATATAAAGGACACAACGGGAATAAAGACCCTCTTTAACCTCCATTCTGATAGATTGGATATCCCCCATAAGGAAACGGAGGAAAATCCGACGATTTATCCCAGGGAATCCCCAACGAAAAATACACACTATTCCTTCTTTTCTATCAAATCGGTCATAACCACTACCCACATTCCACGAAATGGTGCACCACAAATAGGAACTAATGAATAAACCTGCGATCCCATAGAAAGACATCACGATCCCTTGCGGAAAAAAAATGATTTCCTGAGAAGGAAATACAGATATTAGATTTCTACCAAGATAACTTGAAGTTCCAACCACTAAAAATCCCAATGAGCCTAAAAAAAGGATACAGGCCCAATAAAAATTACTTGTTTTTCGAGACCCCGTTATAAGTTCTATTCGTATATGTTCCGATCGCCAGTTCATACTATACTAAATCCAGTTGCATTCGATTAGAATTGAGAGAATAATCCAAATGAATTTGACTTTATTCTTCTTGATCCCAAAGTAACTCTCATCAACTAGCACGATTTTGGTGGGAACCATTAGGAGTAATTCGTTAGATACATTGACTTTCCTTTTTAAATATTCGCCGATCTATTTTTAACCAGCCATACCCGCATTGCATAGACATGCATTTCTATTTATACAGATATCATGTATCCGTATGCACAAGAGTTCTTTTATTTGTGTTCAGAAAGAGCCGCGCATCGTGCCATATTACACTAAATAAATATTCTGTATTATGATCCAGCGTTAAAAAGTGTTAAAAAAAAAAATGGATGAGATTTGGTTTGGTCTCGTTGGATCTAGACAATCTTATTTTTTTGGACATAAAGAAATAAAGAAGCCATTGCAACTGCCGGAAATACTAGGCCCACAAAAGGCACAAAAATGGAGGGTAAGTTAAGATCTGTCATAGAATGGTTGCCCCCTATTTAAATTTAATATTTTTACCTATTATATTATAAGGATATCTTATAATACGTATATCTATTATATATAGAATAGAAAGAATAATATTAATTAATTAATAAGTGCAAGGAATGTAAAACTAAATAAAGTATATCCTTTTGCCTTTCTACATGAATATGTATCATATCCAATTTCATTTATTGTTCTTCCCCCGTCCTTAATCTTCTTTCTATCTTTCTAATAACTAATTATATAATATATATTAGTTATTAGGAGTATATTAAGTAGTTTTTTAATAAAGAGTTCATTTTATTATGAGTTCATGACTTTAGATTTTTTATCGTTTTAAGTAATCTAATCCGACAAGGGGGTTTTTCGTAGTAAAAAGTAGGGTTCTCAGTAGATATATAAATAAAAATATTTCTATTCTATGATTTCTTCTATATTTCGATATTTGAACTTATTTGCTATAAAATAGCATTAAGGTATAGTTATATCCCATTATGTTTATTTCATACATTCTTGTTATATATTTTATTATTGTCTATATTAATATGTAAAAAGGTTGGAGAAAATTATTTTGATTTGATTTTCCCCAATTCTTAGAAAGGGGGAATTTGTTCTTTTATTCGGTCGATAATGGGTTTCTGATTACTAAATTATGAATAGAGGTAGGATAAAAAGCGGATCCGGAAGAAAAGAGAAAAAGAATTATCCGAAACTTCTGACTCTACTACAATATTACAAATAAAACTTTTGTCACCAAAGAAAACACTATTCCCCGTAAGTTTTTTTTATTACAATGAAAAATATAGAAATACTTGTTCACTACAAGACAAATAATTGAATATAGTGCTATACTTTAATTTGCATTTGTTGAATTTGGATTCAAAGGAAAGAAATTGTGAAGTTGAAATAACTCACTCAGAACGCCTTTTAAAGGATTACGCGGTACGATTGGGTCGAATAAGCCCTTCTGGAATAAATACTCAGCCTCTTGCGAACCCTCGGGTACTGTCGTGTTCAATGTTTGTTCAATTACTCTTTTACCTGCGAATGCAATATAGGCATTTGGTTCGGCAATAATAACATCTCCCAGCGTACCAAAACTGGCTGTCACTCCACCGGTTGTAGGAGATGTAAGAATTGATACATAGAATAACTTTTTATTTAACTGATAATCATATGAAGCAGAAGATATTTTAGCCATTTGTATCAAGCTCAAACTTCCTTCTTGCATTCGTGCTCCTCCCGAAGCACACACAATAATTACAGGCAGAGATCGATTAGTAGCATATTCGATCAAACGGGTAATTTTCTCGCCGACCGCAGACCCCATACTACCTCCTATGAACTGAAAATCCATAACCCCAATGGCTATCGGAATACCATTTAATTGACCTATGCCTGTTTGAACAGCTTCAGTTAAACCTGTCTCTCTTTGATAAGAATCTATACGATCTCTATAAGGCTCTTCTTCTGAATGAAATTCAATAGGGTCTATAGAGACGATATCCTCATCCATAGGATCCCAAGTGCCCGGATCAACCGAAAGTTCGATTCTATCTAAACTACTCATTTTCAAATGATACCCACACTGTTCACAAATATTCATTTTTGACCTAAAAAATTTTTTATAGTTTAACCCATAACAATTTTCGCATTGAACCCATAAATGTTTGTATTTTTGACTTATATCGATAGGATTAGAATCCTCATCATTAGAGTTCTCTCTTATATTGAAATCGTTGCCATTACTATCCGTTTTTATATTAGAACCCTCGCTTTCACTACCAATTACACTTTCCGTTTTTATATTAGAACTCATGCTTTCAATACCACTTATACTTTCAGTACAAATAAAACGATAAAGATTACTGTCACTGTAATTGTCGGTACCGCCTGAAAGAGAACTATTAATAGTGACTTCAAAACGAAGATAACTTTCAATGCAACTATTAATGTGATTATTCCAATTAAATCGAATATCATACGTGTACTCACTATCCAAATAATTGGAAAAAAAGCTTTCTAGTTCACTCAGAAAAGAACTATCATTGTCAATCTCAAAAATCTGATTTTCAATATCAAAATATATAGAATAACTGTCACCATTACTATCCCTAACGAAAAAAGTGTCATCAGAGATCAAACTCCAAATATTCCTGATATCAAATAAATAATCAACATTAATTAAACTATAACTGTCACTATTACTCCAATTAGTAGTGTTTTCCCCCGTATCATTTAGAACGGATTCGTCGCTTCCACTGGTATATCCAATAGCATCAGAAATACCCATTGATTTACTTAGCCCACACCTATGTTCCAATTTTTCGTTAAACAACATAGAATTAACCCACTCTTTTTCCATAGAACCTTCCCGCCCCCTATTTGATGAAAATACAATAGATGAATAGTCATTCGATGAATAATCATTTTACTGTTTTAATTCCTATCAGAATTAAGCATATGGATCCGATGTCATGTACAAATTTCCAAGTTCAAGGAAAAGATAAAGATATTGTTTTTCCTATAAATACTATAAATATAAATAAGGAGCTCATTATCATATAATCTCGTATCGTATAATAATATGTTTCTATTGTAACATGGAACGAAAAGGCAATATACAGGATTAAGTGGAAAGAATCCTTCCCTGACTTGATCTATAGCCGAAGACTGCGGAATATAAAATGATCCGAAAATCCCAAGTATCCATACTATTAATTATGGATCTAATAATAAATACTAGGGGTATGGGGTTGTTTAGTCTTCGATCTTGTATATAGATTTTATATAATCTATATACTAAACACTACTAGTATATAGATTACTATAATATATTTAATTATTTAATTTACTATCTAGTACTATACTATCATTACTATATATTTATTACTATGCATTACTATATATTTATTACTATGATATTTAATATTTATTCTATTCATATTTTTTATTATATTTCTATTTATATATATAGTTTATATTTTATAGTACATTTTGTTTAGTATACTCATTCTTTATTCTATGCAGCCGGCTCAATCCTTTTTTTTAGGAAAAGATTGGGCCGAGTTTAATTGCAACAATTAGAAGAACAAACGGGAATTAGTGAATTCCGCGTGCTTATTTTTTGAAATCTGGATCTACTGGGTCGAACTCGAATTTGATCTCCTTCCATACTTCACAAGCGGCAGCTAGCTCAGGACTCCATTTACAAGCTTCACGGATAATTTCATTACCTTCACTAGCAAGATCACGTCCCTCATTACGAGCTTGTACACATGCTTCTAAAGCCACTCGATTAGCTACTGCACCCGGTGCATTCCCCCAAGGATGTCCTAAAGTTCCCCCGCCGAACTGTAGCACGGAATCATCCCCGAAGATTTCAGTCAAGGCAGGCATATGCCAAACATGAATACCCCCGGAAGCCACGGGCAAAACACCTGGCATAGAGACCCAATCTTGGGTGAAGAAAATACCACGACTTCGGTCTTTTTCAATAAAATCATCACGTAATAAATCGACAAAACCTAAAGTCATCTCACGTTCCCCTTCCAGTTTACCCACTACTGTACCAGAGTGAATATGATCTCCACCAGACATACGTAATGCTTTCGCTAGTACACGAAAATGCATACCATGATTTTTCTGTCTATCAATAACTGCATGCATTGCGCGGTGAATGTGAAGAAGTAGGCCGTTGTCGCGGCAATAATGAGCCAAGCTAGTATTTGCGGTGAAGCCCCCGGTTAAATAGTCATGCATTACGATAGGAACTCCCAATTCTCTAGCAAATACAGCTCTTTTGATCATTTCTTCACACGTACCCGCAGTTGCATTCAAGTAATGTCCTTTGATTTCGCCCGTTTCGGCTTGCGATTTATAAATTGCTTCGGTACAAAATAAGAAACGATCTCTCCAACGCATAAATGGTTGGGAATTCACGTTTTCATCATCCTTGGTAAAATCAAGTCCACCGCGTAGACATTCATAAACCGCCCTACCGTAGTTCTTTGCGGATAATCCCAATTTTGGTTTAATAGTACATCCCAATAGGGGACGACCATACTTGTTCAATTTATCTCGTTCAACTTGGATGCCGTGGGGCGGGCCTTGGAAAGTTTTGGAATAAGCAGGGGGAATTCGTAGATCCTCTAAACGTAGAGCTCGTAAGGCTTTAAAACCAAATACATTACCCACAATGGAAGTAAACATGTTAGTAACAGAACCTTCTTCAAAAAGGTCTAAAGGATAAGCTACATAAGCAATATATTGATTCTCTTCCCCAATAAGTTTCTCGATGCTGTAGCATCGTCCTTTGTAACGATCAAGACTGGTAAGTCCATCAGTCCACACAGTTGTCCATGTACCAGTAGAAGACTCGGCAGCTACTGCAGCCCCTGCTTCTTCAGGTGGAACCCCCGGTTGCGGAGTTACTCGGAATGCTGCCAAGATATCCGTATCCTTGGTTTGGTATTCAGGAGTATAATAAGTCAATTTGTAATCTTTAACACCGGCTTTGAATCCAGCACTTGCTTTAGTCTCTGTTTGTGGTGACATAAGTCCCTCCCTACAACTCATGAATTAAGAATTCTCACAACAACAAGGTCTACTCGATATGGATTAGGCGTAAATAAATGAAACCTTTGACAAAAATCCTTCAAAAAAATATTCAACTAATATTAGCAACTAATTACTAATGTTAAGTTAAAATGGTTCATTATTAGACCATGTATTTGATTCGCCAAATACATTATTATTGTATACTCTTTGATATATATGACGCAACCCAATCTTTGTTTTGCAAGTTTATAATTAAACCCCTTCTTATTATTAATCTAATAAATACTAAGAAAAATTCCCCCTTGACAGTGATATATGTTGTATATATATGTAAATCCTAGATGTAAAAATAGGCACAATTCACCCATGAAAAGTTGTAAAAAAATCGGTGGAAATTCATATGCAAAATAAGAACAATGGCTGGTAAGATCAAAATAATGAATCATAAATGAGCTCGGGTTCGAATTCCATATCTATCCATATTATCTATTATATATAGATATAGACGGTATTTTGCATAATGATAAACACATTTACTCACAATTCTTATTTATCCACTTGAAAAAAAGGATTGGTTGAGCTTGAAAATTTACTTATTTCAATGAGTAAACGATTGAATTGAATTCGTTTGGGTAGTACCGACTAAATCGAATGCTAACTCCAGTTATTTCTTATTGAATTAATCGATCAACTTGCTATCGGATATTGATCTTAGATTCGGTACTCTTCGATCCAAAATTTTGACATATTTCACTTTAATTATGATTATGAGAATAAATCCTACTACTTCTGGTCCTGCGGTTTCTACACTCGAAGAAAAAAACCGAGGACGTATCGCTCAAATTATTGGTCCAGTACTGGATGTCGTTTTTTCCCCGGGCAGGATGCCTAATATTTATAACGCTTTGGTAGTTAAGGGTCGAGATACGGTGGGCCAGCAAATTAATGTTACTTGTGAGGTACAGCAATTATTAGGAAATAATCGAGTTAGAGCTGTCGCTATGAGTGCTACAGAGGGTCTGACGAGAGGGATGGAAGTAATTGACACTGGAGCTCCTCTAAGTGTTCCAGTTGGCGGAGCGACTCTCGGACGAATTTTCAACGTTCTTGGAGAGCCTGTTGATAATTTAGGTCCTGTCGACACCCGTACAACATCTCCTATTCATAGATCCGCACCTGCCTTCGTACAGTTAGATACGAAATTATCAATCTTTGAAACAGGAATTAAAGTGGTGGATCTTTTAGCTCCCTATCGACGTGGCGGAAAAATCGGGCTATTTGGGGGAGCTGGGGTGGGTAAAACAGTACTCATCATGGAATTGATCAACAACATTGCCAAAGCTCATGGGGGCGTATCCGTATTCGGCGGAGTAGGCGAACGTACTCGTGAAGGAAATGATCTCTACATGGAAATGAAAGAATCTGGAGTGATTAATGAAAAAAATATTACAGACTCCAAAGTAGCTCTAGTCTATGGTCAAATGAATGAACCGCCGGGAGCTCGTATGAGAGTTGGATTGACTGCCCTAACCATGGCGGAATACTTCCGGGACGTTAATGAACAAGACGTGCTTCTATTCATCGACAATATATTTCGTTTCGTCCAAGCGGGATCCGAGGTATCCGCCTTATTAGGGAGAATGCCTTCCGCAGTGGGTTATCAACCTACTCTTAGTACAGAAATGGGTTCTTTGCAAGAAAGAATTACTTCCACCAAAGAGGGATCTATAACTTCGATCCAAGCAGTTTATGTACCTGCGGACGATTTGACCGACCCAGCTCCTGCCACGACATTTGCACATTTAGATGCTACTACTGTACTCTCAAGGGGATTGGCTGCCAAAGGTATTTATCCGGCAGTAGATCCTTTAGATTCAACATCAACTATGTTACAACCTCGGATCGTTGGCGAGGAACATTATGAAACTGCGCAAAGAGTTAAGCAAACTTCACAACGTTACAAAGAACTTCAGGACATTATAGCTATCCTTGGGTTAGACGAATTATCCGAAGAGGATCGTTTAACTGTAGCAAGAGCGCGAAAAATTGAGCGTTTCTTATCACAACCCTTCTTCGTGGCAGAAGTATTTACTGGTTCTCCCGGAAAATATGTTGGTCTTGCCGAAACTATTAGGGGATTTCAACTGATCCTTTCCGGAGAGTTAGACGGTCTTCCCGAACAGGCTTTTTATTTGGTGGGTAACATCGATGAAGCTACCGCGAAAGCTATGAACTTAGAAGAGGAGAGCAAATTGAAGAAATGACCTTAAATCTTTGTGTACTGACTCCTAATCGAATTATTTGGGATTCAGAAGTTAAAGAAATCATTTTATCCACTAATAGTGGACAAATTGGCGTATTACCAAACCACGCCCCTATTGCCACGGCCATAGATATAGGTCTTTTGAGAATACGTCTTAACGATCAATGGTTAACTGTGGCTCTGATGGGTGGTTTTGCCAGAATAGGTAATAACGAAATCACCATTTTAGGAAATGATGCGGAGATGAGTACTGACATTGATCCTCAAGAAGCTCAACAGGCTCTTAAAATAGCTGAAGCTAACTTAAGTAAGGCTGAGGGTAAGAAACAAGCAATTGAGGCAAATCTAGCTCTCAGACGGGCTAGGACACGAGTAGAGGCTGTCAATGCTATTTCCTACTAGTCAATACATCAATCAAAAAATAAAAAGAAGTTCTTTAGAAGTCAAAGTATTTTATTATATATTATACACTACATTTTGATTCCGCTAATTAAACACAATCAAATCTAATCGGATACAACTAAAAAAAGGTGGTGGGTAGAAAAACTTATTAGATACCATTTAGATACCATTGACTCCGGTATCTAATAAGTTCTACCTACTATTGGATTTGAACCAATGACTCCCGCCGTATGAAAGCAATACTCTAACCACTGAGTTAAGTAGGTCATTTATCACCAAAAGGACCCGTCACTTTGGGAATTATAGATAGAATATTATTTCTAAGCAATACCAATCTGTTAACAACAGTAAACGGAACCGAGAACTATCATGTGGGATCATGGAATATTCATCTTGACAAGAAATTATCTATATGTTAAGATATCTATGACAAGGGCTATAGCTCAGTTAGGTAGAGCACCTCGTTTACACGTGCGCCAACGCTTTTCAAAGGAACCCATTATGCAATGAGCATAATTTCTCTTATTGAGAAATCGATGTCTTACTCTATAAGTTCTAGGGAACAAGAGAACAATAGCCTGACAAATGGGGCCCGATTCAGGTGCGAATTCAGGTGCCAAACAAAAACCCCATTGATTTGATAGTTGATAAGGTTAAAACCCGGCCTCCTCAATGCTAGGCATAATGAGGATAAGGGCCTCAAAAAACCTCTTCTCGTTCTATGAACTTTAAGGTGTATGAAGTCTCATATTTGACTCTTTCCACGGAGCGTGGGAGACTCCATTTAACTTAGGTTGATGGTTGATCTAGACCGAAAGCAGACCTAAGTCAAGGTAACTCTTCTTTGAAACACTTTGGTATTGCTCCTGGATCAGAATATCAATAATGAATCAGAGCACAAGGAGCCATCTCATTATCTTCTTATCTTCCTGTAAAGAAAAGAAAAAAATATGGTGAACTAACTGTTCTTTACATCAGTTAATGAAAGAGCCCAATGCAACAAAATGCATGTTGGGTCTTTGAAACAGTTCGAATCATTTTAATAATAAATAATAATAAGTTTGATCTGTTTTACCGAGAAGGTCTACGGTTCGAGTCCGTATAGCCCTAATACATTCTATTTCCGTTTAGTATAGGTTTGATTTCTTCATTAGGACTTGTTTATGGACTGACTGGCAGGATTAGTTTGTTTGGTCCATAAAAACGAAAGAACTACCACATATTTCGTATTTAAGTACATGTACATAATAAGGGCAGGAAAATAACAACAATCCGTTTCAATAGATCCAAACAATATTTGTCAAATATCGGATAAAATGCCCGTCCTTAATTATCGTGGATAAATTACATATAACTTTATCCCCCTTCTTGTCCACGATTAAGGAGTTAGTGATACGCGTTTGTTTTGGTATACCAAATTTCACTTAATTATTAGGACACGAGTCACATAAATCTATTATCTTCTTGTCATTGTATTTGTAAAAGTACCTGAATCTGACTAATCGTTTTTTGGCAGAACAACAACTTTAATTGATTATAAAAAAAAAATGAATTGGTCTTAAAATCTAATCTTATATAACTATAGTAAGAACTATTGTAAGAACTATAGTTATATAAGTTATTTATATAACTAAAGTTATCATAGTTAACTACAGATATTAAGTATGTAGCTATAGTATACATTGCTGTGTTATTTAAATTTCAATTTATTTAATTTATATAGTTAATATATATTAACTATGATATAACTTAATATCTTAATATTAAGTTAATATAAGTTATAATGTAATGGTGTTTATAATACTTTAAATAAATTATCGACTAGAAATGGTTTAATTTACTTAGTTAATAGTTATAACTATCTTAGTAATAGTATTGTAATAGTATTTCATACTCTATTCGTACTCTATTCTTACTATATTCTTACTATATTCTTACTATAAATGCTATTTAACTATATGCTATTTAACCATATGCTATTTACTTTTACTACAGTATTAATAGTATTACTATGGTACTCTGGTATTTCTGGTATTATAGTATTAAGTATTAATATATAATTTATATAATTCTAATTCAATTAATTAGAATTCGTTTAATTTCTTTAGTTTTTCATTACATTAGATTAACTAAACCAGTCTAGTATTGTATTAACGAAAGCTAAACCGATATAGAGAGATCGATACAATGTGCGAGAGTTTTGTTTGTGTAAGAGCATCTTATGTTATGCCCACATTATTTCTAATATAGAAATAGAACGAAAGAAATAACAAATTTAAGCAAGATTCCAT